TTCTACACACGTCTTTTTTTAGGAGGTCGACACCCATTATGTGGCATAGGTGTTACATCACGTACTAAACTTAGTAGTATACCACTTCTACGAATGGCTCGTAATGCTGCATCTCTTCCGAGACCAGGGCCTTTTATCATAACTTCTGCCCGTTGCATACCCTGATCTACAACTGTATGAATAGCATTTACCACTGTGGCTTGAGCAGCATAGGGTGTACCTCTTCTTGTGCCTTTGAATCCAGAAGTACCCGCGGAGGCCCAAGAAACCACCCGACCTCGTACATCTGTAACAGTTACAATGGTATTGTTGAAACTCGCTTGAACATGAATAACTCCTTTTGGTATTCTACGTCCATTCTTACGTGAACCAATACGTCCATTCCTACGTGAACCAATTCTTGGTATAGCTTTTGTCATATTTTATCATCTCATAAATATGAGTCAGAAATATACAGAAAGAAAAGATACGGAGATATCCATTTCATGTTAAAACAGATCTTTTATTCTTACATGGGTCCTCCTCTTTAGAAAAGAAAGTTCTTTTTTAGAAAGATTATCCTTGTCTCTGTTTATGTCTCGGATTGGAACAAATCACTATAATTCGTCCGCGCCTACGGATCAGTCGACATTTTTCACAAATTTTACGAACAGAAGTCCTTATTTTCATATTTCTTATTCCTTACCTTAATTCTGAATCTACTCTTTTGAGGAAAATAAGTTTCTTGAATATTTTTTTTTTTTACTTCGAATTGTGTCCCCATGAAAGGAATGTTTAAAAAATCACCTAATCGTTCGAATCTTTGTTGCGAAGTCTATAAATTATACGCCCTCTGGTTGAATCATAACGACTTACTTCAATTTTTACTCTATCTCCTGGTAGTATCCGTATAAAACTGCGCCGGATCCTCCCTGAAGCATAACCTAGAATTAGATCTTCATTATCTAAACGGACCCGGAACATACCGTTGGGAAGTGATTCAGTAATTAAACCTTCATGAATCAATTTTTGTTCTTTCATTCCAGGGAACCCCCTTGAAGTATCAACTAATGAAGGAAGAGGTATATAACTCACTTTTCCTCTCTATTTCACAAAGGGGAAGTTAGAGATAAAATTAGGATACCAGAGGAGGAGGATCACCATATATAACACAAAATTTCTCCTCCAATTCTTTCTAGTCGAGCTTCTCGATCTGTCATTATACCTCGAGAAGTAGAAAGAATTACAATTCCCATTCCACCTAAAATCTTAGGAATTCGTTGATAGTTGGAATAAATTCGTAAACCGGGTCGGCTGATACACTTTAAAACGGTTCTATATATTCCTTTCCTAGTCTTTCTATGTCGCAGGGTTGAAACCAAGAAATATTTGTTATTTTCCTGATGTTTCCGAACATTTTCAATAAAACCTTCTCGTAGAAGTATTTTAACAATGTTTTCGGTGATATTAGTAGATGCTATTCGAACCGTTCCTTTTTTATTCATGTCAGCATTTCTTATAGAAGTTATTATATCGGCAATAGTGTCCCTACCCATAACGAACTATAATTTTTTGTGCCTCCTAATTTTGATATAATCAACATGTTTCCTTTTTTCTTTGTTTTTTTTTTTTTTTTGAATTATTCAATTTTTAAAAGTATATGCGTGAGACACAATCTATTAATTTGATCTATTTCAGATAGCCTACTATATCATAGTGTCATCTACTAGTATTTATAATACCTCGGGAGCTAATGAAACTATTTTAGTAAAATTCAACTGTCTCAATTCCCGAGCGATCGCACCAAAAACTCGAGTTCCTTTTGGATTTCCTTCTTGATCAATGACGACCGCTGCATTGTCATCATATCGTATTATCATACCGTTGTCACGTTTGAGTTCTTTACATGTACGTACAATTACAGCTCTAATGACTTCTGATCTTTCTAGAGGCATATTTGGCACTGCTTCTTTGATTACAGCAACAATAACGTCACCGATATGAGCATATCGGTGATTACCAGCTCCTATGATTCGAATACACATCAATTCTCGAGCTCCGCTGTTATCCGCTACATTCAAAAGGGTCTGAGGTTGAATCATATATTTTTTTATTTGAATCTGTTATTTCAATGCAAAGGATGAAGGAAAAAAAGAAATATTGTCCGTCAAGAAAAAAATAAACCTGCGGTTGTTTTTTCATCCTCAATATCCCTTTTGTTTAGTTCTACATCCCTATCGTGAAATAACAAATTGAGTTCGTATAGGCATTTTGCACGCAGCTATTGAAATAGCTGCTCTGGCTACAGTTTCTGATACTCCGCCCATTTCATAAAGTATTCGACCCGGTTTAACAACAGATACCCAATATTCGGGGGATCCCTTTCCCGAACCCATACGTGTTTCGGTAGGTCTTACTGTAACAGGTTTGTCGGGAAATATACGTACCCATATTTTTCCACCACGACGCGCATATCGTGTCATTGCTCTCCGCCCCGCTTCTATCTGTCTAGCTGTGATCCAAGCGGGTTCAAGTGCCTGAAGAGCGTATCCGCCGAAACAAATATGATTGCCTCGACAAGATATTCCCTTCATTCTTCCTCTATGTTGTTTACGAAATCTGGTTCTTTTGGGGTTATAGTTGATGGTTGTTTATTAATTCCATCTCTATTGCAGAACCGGACATGAGAGTTTCTTCTCATCCAGCTCCTCGCGAATGAAACGATTCAATAATATTACAGATACACATGTATAATTATAATAATTATATTTATAATAATAAATTATAATAAAAATAATAAATAATATAAGTAATTATAAGTAATGAATGACATTTATTGATATTTAATTTGTTACAAAGGGGGATGTATATACAAAATATACAGCTGGATGTGTATATTATTAGATATAGAAAATATAAAAAATGCTTCTTTTTTTAGAATGTAACGTATAATATAATGAATCCTTATTTTTACCTCTATCGAATCGCGCCAAAAATGGTAAACCAATAAATAAGGGTTTCGCGGGCGAATATTGACTCTTTCATTCGTAGAGTCAATTCATGACACCTCTCAGAATAAATCAATTTTTTCTTGGTTCGTTCCGCCATCCCACCCAATGAATTATTAGGATTCGTTTTCAATGGAATCCTATGCATTCACAGGTTTCGTCGTTCCCATAGCTTCTCCATTAATGGTTAGGCCTGAACTCTGCAATGGAGCTTCCGGCAAAATTCGTTCCCGAGTCAATCTCCTCAGTTTTTATTAACCCGAGGCTCTTTATTCTTTAATTTTTTTTTTTTTATTTAATTTATATTTCATTTATATATTTATATAAGTATTGATTATATCAGTATTAATGCTTTATCACACTGCCTTTTATGAGGTGATTCATAGACCATACATATTGGAATCATATATCATTGATATTTTTGTTCTCTCTTTCTATCATCCTTCCATTTATCCACATCCCTTTATTTTTGCTTCACAACCCCATAATCAGATTTCTTTTTTATGGAAAAAATTTCAGTTGCTACAACTATATGATCGATCCATCCATATAGTGACTGTTTCTTGGGATCTTGACAATACGAAGCAATAAGTTGGTTATTTTTTTATATGGTTACTAATTTCATAGTAGGGGTTAGTCTATTTTTTTTTTTTTTTTATCTCAACCCTAAACTCTAAAGAAAAAACTAACGAGTCACACACTAAGCATAGCAATTATACTAAATGGTCAATCGAATTTTTATTCAACCTTATAGAATTAGAATTGTTCATTTTTGTTTGATTTAACAGAAAAAGAATGAAACAGTTTGTAATTTTTTGTTCTATCACTGGACAGAATGGCAAAACAAATGAAGTTCTATTATTTCTCGTTTACAAATATCCAAACTCGTTTACAAATATCCAAATTTTGATGCCTAATACTCCATAAATAGTTCGAGTTGTATAGGAACAATGATCAATTTTAGCGCGAATTGTTTGTAGGGGAACCCTACCTTCTCTGATCCATTCGACACGTGCAATTTCTTTTCCGTCGATACGCCCTGCGATTTGTACTTGAATTCCTTTTGTATCTGTTTGTTCAGTTAATTCAATAGCTTTTTTCATTGACTTTCGAAACGAAACTCTATTTTTTAACTGTAAAGCTATATATTCTGCAAGAATATTTGGTTGTCCATAAGGTTTTTCAATTCTTGTGATAGCAATGTTGAGTCTCCGGTTCACAGAATGAAGTTCCTTTTGTACATTCATCTGTAATTCTTCTATTCCTCGTGTTTGGCCCTCTATTAATAAATTTGGGAATCCAATATGGATTATGACCTGGATCAAATCGATTCTTTTTTGAATTTCTATACGTGCGATTCCTTCGAAACCCGAGGATATTCTCCTATTCTTTTGTACATAGTTCTTGATACAATTCCGTATTTTTTCATCTTCCTGTAAACCCACGGAATAATTTTTTGTTTGTGCGAACCAAAAGGAACGATGACTTTGGGTTGTACCAAGTCTGAAACCAAGTGGATTTATTTTTTGTCCCATATTTTTCTATTATGTTCTCTTTCCATTCATATTTTTAATATGAATCTAAATCTTAGATCAATCAATCTAAGATTTAGATTTTTCCTTTAATACAATTGTTATATGACAAGTGGTTTTTTTTATCGGATAACTACGTCCCCGAGCCCGAGGTCTTAACTTTTTCACAATAGCACTCCTATTGACTTCGGCTTTACTAATGAATGAATCAGCTTCGTTCAAACCCATATTATGATTAGCGTTTGCTGCTGCAGAATAAACCAATTGTAAAATTGGATAAGATGCTCGATAAGGCATGAGTTCCAGTATCATAAGTGTTTCCTCATAGGAACGTCCGCGAATCTGATCAATTACTCTTTGCGCTTTTAAAAGAGACATACATATATGTTGAGCTAAAACTTTTATTTCTCTATTTTCTTCTCTACCTGAACTCCAGTTCTTTATCATAAGGTCATCCCTCACCTAAGTATTTGTAAGTACT